ATGAGAAAGATTTCTACATATCCGACCAAACCTATCAATAATATCAGAATCTGACAAATCGGCCCAAACTGGTTTACTAATAGGATTCCCCGATACGTTACAAAATTTCGCTTTTGACAATGATCCAACCATAGAAATAATTGGAACTATAGTTTCGAATTTTTTAGTAACAGTATCTATTAAAAAAGAATTCTCTAGCATTTGACTCTTTACCGCTGAAGGATTTATTGGTACACTTGAAAGATAACCCAGAAAATGGAAAGAAAAATTTGAGAATTGGTTTATGTGGATCCTACAGGGTTGAGACCAAAAGTGAAAATGACATTGCCAAAAATTGACAAAGTAAGATTTCCATTTCTTCATCAGAAGACGAGTCCCTTTTGAAACCAGAATTGATTTTCCTTGATATCTAACATAATGCATGAAAGGATCCTTGAGCAACCATAGGGTTTTCTGAAAATCATTACAACAAAGTACTACGAGATGTTGTTCTATTTTTTCATGGAAATGTGTTCGCTCAAGAAAGGTTCCAGAAGATGTTGATCGTAAATAAGAGGATTGTTTACGGAGAAAAACAAATATGGATTCGCATTCAACCACATAAGAATTATATAGGAACAAAAAGAGTCTTGGATTCTCTTTTGAAAAACCATAATAGTTAGATTTCTTTGGAGTAATAAGATTATTCCAATTATGATATTCGTGAAAAAAGAATCGTAATAAATGTAAAGAGGGAACATCTTGTATCCAGCATTGTAGAATTTGAACCAAGATTTCTAGATGTACGGGATAGGGTATTAGTATATCTAATACACAATTTAAATGTGATAATTTGTCCTCAAAAAATGGAAATATTGAATGAATAGATCGTAAATTCTGAGATTTTGGTATTTCTTTTTTTTCTTCGATGGAGGATACTAATCGCAACGAGAAAGGAATTTCCACAATGACAGCAAAACCCTCTGATATCATTTGAGAATAAAAATTCTTGTTATGCCCAACGAATCTATTTTGGTTAGAATCATTAACAGAATTGATCAAAAAATTCTGTTGGTACATTCGAGTAATTAAACGTTTCACAAGTAATGAGCTAAAATTTTTGTCATAACCTAAAATTTCCGCGGGTTCATAAAAAATTGATCCATTTACATTTAAACCATGATCATGAGCAAGTACATAAATATACTCTTGAAAGAGAAGCGGATATAGGAAGTGTTGTTGTTTAGATCTACTTTTTTCTAAAAATCCTTTTAATTCTTCCATTTTTAATTATACTTGAACCAGAGACAGGAAGCATTTCTTGGATCAGCAAATGATACATAGTGCGATATGGCCAGAACAAGTATGTATATAAGGTATGTATACAGTAATAAAAAGTTACCCCGAAAACAGAGAGTCCAGTCCCCAGACCTTCTTCCTATCTTTCCAGATCCAATTGGTTTATGTTCGTTAACAAGAAAAAGAAAAGGTGAAAAATCCTTTATTTTTGCAACCCAATCGCTCTTTTGATTTTGGAATCAATTTTCTTTATCAGAATGCTCTTTCTTTTACACATCCATCTACGTTCTACCCTATCTATAATGGAGAATAGTTAGGATTCGTTAAAAAAAGTAATTGATGGTCCACCCACAGGAGAACCCTTTCCCGTATCAGGCACTAATCTATTTTTAACGTCTAATTAGATTAGATCGGGTAACCATTCAAATTAAGAACATAAGCTCGTCGCTTTTTCTTTTCCTAGAATTGGAGCCATAAAACTCTATCCATTTATTCACTCGACCAAATGGTAAATGTGAATTCATTTTGTCCCCTTCCTAAAATCAAAGGTTTGTTTTTTATACCGATCCAGTAAGGATGATCTATTCTTAGAGTTCTACATTACTAATTGAATTAATATTAATATAATACGACATGCTACTTTTTCCATTCATTACCTTTCAGGATCAGTCGTGGTCTTATAGACTCTACCAAAAGTCTGGACGAATTCGTTGCTTCATCAAAATGTGTAAAAGATCATAGCCGCACTTAAAAGCCGAGTACTCTACCGTTGAGTTAGCAACCCCAATAAATATATAAATAAATAGAATATATATAATATGTGAAGAATAGATATGATCAAAATCAAAATACAAATTTTTAAATGAAAATATATTGATTGCACGATCCCACCAAAAAAATATTGTATTGAAATTTAATTAGCAACAAATTTGAAAAGAAAAAATCTACTACGATTCTATTAATTAAATCTATTAATTTAATTAAATTTAATTAAAAAAGTTTTTTTTTTATTTTAATTAAAAAAACGGGGGCGGATCCAATTAAAATACAACAGATTTCTAGATAAATTTTTTATTTAATTTTTTTTATCAATTCAAAAAATATTGCATTCATTAATAATTGAAGTAAAGAACCAATATAACCAGTAGAAATAGGGGTGGGGATAAACGGATCCATTTATTTATGATCGAATTATATTTGTTCAATACACCATTGTCAATATGAATTGCATGTTGAAAAAAAAACAAATCAAATTAATTGAATAAATCAAATAAAGACTTGTGTTGGATTGGCACGACATAAAATAAATAAGAAATGTGGAGAAAAAAATAAGGAAGAAGTAGAGAAAATCTCGGGTTTATTCAATAAATAGAAGTACAATAAGCAAGATTAACTCTTTTTTGTTAGTAAATTTACAAAGCAAGAAAAAGTGGGTGTGAATAGAAAAATAAAAGCAAATGTTGAGTAAAAAATTATACAAAGCTATATACTACTATATACTAGATACTAGCTATATACTAGATACTAGGCACTACCTTTCAAAAATCTTTTTATTAATTCAAATAATTTCTTTAGACAATTAATTCCGCTTTCTTAAAAATATCATGAACAGTTCTTGTGGGTTGAGCTCCCTTTTCAAGAAAATATAGAATAGCCGGAACGTTTGAATAAGTTTGATTCTTTATCGGATCATAAAAACCCACTCTCCGAAGATCTCTTCCTTCTCTTCGGGATCGAACATCAATTGCAACGATTCGATAGATGGCTCATTGGGATAGATAAGCAAAGCCCCCCCCCCCAGAAACGTATAGGAAGTTTTCTCCTCGTACGGCTCAAGCAAGAAAGAATGATTCTAAAATGATTGATTCAATTTAATAAAATTTTTTTTATATTTCATTTTAATATATTTATTTATATTTAATAATTTATTATTAATTTATAATATTAATTAAATTTCTAATTATTTATATATTATAAATAATTATAATAAATAATTATAAAAAAAATATCAATAGTTATATCATAATATAGTGATAATCATAATGATATAGTGGCAAACTGATCCATAAATAAAATCATGAATTAGACTATGATTGGAATTGTTTTATTTTTCCATAAAGAAAAAACGAAACTTCATTCATTTGTACTCATAACTCAAGTTGGGTAGCTCTAAAAGAATTCGAATAGAAATCCTTAGAATTTATTGAGTCGTCTGTAACCTTTTTTGTTTGTCTCATCTCAAATCTATTTGCATTTTTCTTTTATTCCTTATTCTAATTCCTTATTTTGATTCAATTATTGAGACAGTTGAAAATAGTGTTTCCTTGTTCCGGAATCCTTAATCTTTGCTTTGTTGAATCGTTGGGTTTAGACATTACTTCGGTGATTTTACTCCTTTCAAAACGGCAGCAACATACCCTTTCTTTCTATGGAAAAATTATACGAACGATTGATTCCCTTGTAATACACTTTTGATCAAAATAGTTTTCCCAATTCCAACAAGTTTGACTTTTTGATTTCAAATTGTTAGAATTTGAATCTTTCGATTTCTAAATTGAAGATATATTTACAAAGTTGGTCCAGCTTATTGATTGGCATTAACCCTAGATTCTTCCCCTCGATATGATAAATGAATCATTACTTTCTACTCGAGCTTCATCGTGTACTATTTACTTAATTACTTACAACCCAACAAAATGGGGTTCCTAGTGGAACAGAACAAACCATGTCGAGCCAAGAGCATCCTCATTTCTATAGAGAATGGTGGATGTAAGAATCCACATAAGTGATCACTTCCTTCAAGTCGCACGTTGCTTTCTACCACATCGTTTCAAACGAAGTTTTACCATAACATTCCTCTAATTTCGAACCGGGATGGAATTGATTCAATATGGAATCATGAATAGTCATTGGCTCAATCGTTCAGTACATACTTTTTTATCTATTTTATTTCCCTTTTATTTATGTTTATGGATATGGATAAAAAAGTCTTTATCCTAAGAAATCTCAGCAAGAAAAAAAAAAATCCAACCCCCCCCCCCCCTATTTTAACCTATGAAGGAAACCCATTTCTATTTTTTACAAAAAAAAGAGGAAATCACTGTTGGTTAAGACCTATTTATATCTTCAACAAATTGTTTGGAACGATCAGTCATGAAAAAAAAAAAGAATAAATCAGAACCAGAAGAGTATGATCTTTCCATACTCATCCATCAAATACAATGAACATTTGTTCCCAAAAGTATGGGTAATTATGTATTTTAATTAAAGATTGAATAGAATATAGGAATTTCCTCCCCTGAGTCGCTACATTAACTTACAATTTTATTTTTTTTTTCATTTGAACCGGATACAAAAGTAAATCGGTCAACATATGTTTGATATTCCTATTTTAATTTGACTCCATCTCAGTTTCATTTTTAGGGGCTTAAATTTAAAACCAGTGATAGAATTATCTCAAAAAACCTCTATTCTTTTGTTTAGTCTCTACATAGACTGTAGAATACCCTATTCACTTACTTTAGGCTTTAACTTTAATAAATGGAGAGATTTTTCGCATTTTGATTCTGAAGAATTGAATTGATCTGGGACGGAAGGATTCGAACCTCCGAATAACGGGACCAAAACCCGCTGCCTTACCGCTTGGCCACGCCCCATTTAGATTTCTATTTGACACTAATAAACATTATTACCTTTTTTGGCATTCGTCCAGACTTCATTCCAGACAATATGACAATAAAAAAAAATAAAATAAATACATATAGGAATCTTGTTATTCTTGCTGGTATTCGATACATATAGATATAGAATAAAAAATTCAATTCATTGATGATTATATATAATTCAATTAAGATATTGTATGAAAGTGTAATTCCTTGTATTCTCATTTGAAAATGTGAGGATTTTGGATTTGGATTTTTGGGGGAGTTCAAATCAAAGAAAAAGAAGGCTTTTTTACCTACCTTCTTTCTTAATTTTCCCGTATATCAATAATTCAATAAAAACTAAATTATCTACAAAAACAAATATTCGTTTGTTATGCTTAATATCTTTTTTAGTTTAATCTGTATCTGTCTTAATTCTGCCCTTTCTTCAAGCAGTTTTTTCTTCGGGAAATTGCCCGAGGCTTATGCTATTTTCAATCCAATCGTAGACATTATGCCCGTCATACCTGTACTTTTCTTTCTCTTAGCCTTTGTTTGGCAAGCTGCTGTAAGTTTTCGATGAAGTTCTTAATACTATACTGAAACTGAAAATATTCATGATTTATTCGGTAAAAAAAAATTTTACCAATTATTGATCATATGAGTCTTACATTACAAATCCTCTATTAAAAGAATTTGTTCTTTTTTTTTTCATATTTTGGTATCATGTCAAATCAAAATAGTACATGTGTTACAACAAAACTCAAATGGATAATCTATTCCCTTTTACCCCCAAAATGATCTTATCTTGGAGATTGTGTAATGCTTACTCTCAAACTCTTCGTTTATACAGTAGTGATATTCTTTGTTTCTCTCTTCATTTTTGGATTCTTATCTAATGATCCAGGACGCAATCCTGGGCGCGAGGACTAGGAGGTTTTTTTTATCATTTTTCCTTGCGTTTTCTGAATATTCTTTTATGTATTCCATACATTTAACTATGATAAAATAAAAAAAGGGATCGAGATTTTTCGAATTCAAAAGTATTGAGTGACCAGAGAAAGCGGAGAAAGAGGGATTCGAACCCTCGGTACGAATAACTCGTACAACGGATTAGCAATCCGTCGCTTTAGTCCACTCAGCCATCTCTCCTAATTTGGAATTGGGATTTTTTATGTTTATGTGACACTTAAAGTAACGATTGATTGATGAAAATCTGCCTTACCCTTTTGATTTAATAATAATATTACTTATTTATTTATTTTATTAATATTCAATTTATTTTATTAATATTCAACTTTTTTTTTTTATTAATTATTATTATTAATATTAAACTATTATTAATATTCAACTTTTTAGATTATTAACTTTAATAAAAAAATTATTATTAATTATTATTATTATAATACTTTTTAGATTATATTATATGTAACTAACATATTAAATATTATATGGTAATTATTAACATATTAGATTATATTATATATATTAAATATTATATGGTAATTATTAACATATAAATATTATATATAAATATATAATAATATAATAAATAATATTAAATATAATAAATAATAATAAATATTATGCAACATAAATATTATACAACAAAAAAAAAGAAAGTATATAACACATGAGTTGAATAAATTAAATTTATAAGATAAGTTAAATAAAATAATAGACTAAGGCCAATATTTAGGCCTAATATTTATTTCAATTTAATCAAATATTTCTATTTGATTTCAATTTAATCAAAATCAAATCAAATAGAAATATATATTTATTTATATTAATATATATTTATTTATATTCTAAATATATAATATATATATGATATGTATAAAATATAATATATAATATATGTAAATAGAAATATGTAAATAGAAGATATATGTAAATATAAGGATATAAGATAAGGCTAAGTTATAAAATAAGGGTAAATAAGATATCTATGAATTTACCAACAATTCAATTTTGATCGTTATCAAAATTGAAAACGGATATTTCAAATAGAAAAATACCTTACTTTTTTATACAATACAAAATTTTTTATTTTTTTTATTTCCACGGCCTGGCTAGTACCTAGCTAGGCCATTACTCCAATTGATCATTCATAAATCAATTTATTTATAATATAAGAATATAAAATTATAATATAAGAATAAAATATTAGAATTATATTCTATTCTTATATTAAATATTAAATTTCTTTCTTATTTCTTCTTATTTCATATTATATTTTTTTTATTTTATATTCAATTTATTATAATAAATAATATTTTTCAATTTATTTAATATTTTTAATATTTTTATTTTAATTATATTATTATTAATTATTTTTTTTTTTATTAATTTATTTTATTAAATTTATATTTTTATTAAATTTATATTTTTATTAAATTTATATTTTTATTAAATTTATATATTAATATTATTAATTTATAAATTAATTAAATATAATTTATATAATTAATTAAATTATATTATATAAAAATTATATTATATATATATTATATAAAAATTAAAAATTATATAAAATATAAAATTATAATTTATAATATATATTTTATAATATATATATTAATATATATATATAAATAGAATATTAATTATTAATAAATATAAATTAATAAATATAAATAATATTAATTATTAATAAAAATAAATAAAATATTAAAAAATGTAAAAAAATGTAATGTATATGTATATATATAAAATGTATAGTATATATATATAAATGAATATAATATTCAATATTCATTCAATTTCACTTAACTTATATAACTTATAACTTAACTTATTTACTTGTTAAAGTAACAAAAATTGTTTGATCTGAAGACTTAAGATACATCTAATTGATCAAAATTCATAAGATCTGGCACTCAAAAAATTGGAAAATAAAGGTGGAGTTCCGGATTCTTGTAGAATTCTTTTTTATGTCCAACTTCAATAGCTCCTTCAAGTCAAAACTATCAGCAACGACTTACCATGAAACGAAAAGTATAACTCATTATTTTATAGTTAAATAAGCTTTACTCATCTATTTGGGATTTTATCAAGTCCCTATCAAAACAGAATATGTGTAAAGATTTAAATTTTCATCATTCTGATACTATCTTTAGAATGTCTCATTCTTTGTTCGACAAATAGTTCATTAATATACAATAATTATATTGTAGCGGGTATAGTTTAGTGGTAAAAGTGTGATTCGTCCTATTAACAACTTAAATAGTTAAAGGGTCTTTCAGTTAATATTCCAAAAAGAAACTTTATTTCTTAAAAAGGTTAATCCTTTACCTCTTAATGTTACATTTGAGGAAAAATATAAATTCTCGCGATTTGTATCCAAAGGCCAGTCATTTTTTAATTGACTAAAAAACATTGGATCATATGGAATCGCGAAGCATAATTTTTTTTGAGTTGATTCAACTCTTCCAATTGAATGAGTATAAGTAAAGGGATCCATGGATGAAGATAAAAAGTTTATTTCTAATCGTAACTAAATCTTCCATTTTTGTATTAAAAAGGGGATTGAAGCCAAACAGCTAGAAAATGGTGGCTTTGGTTTACTAGAGCCATCGACATTTTGTTTCAGCTCGGTGGAAACAAAATTCTTTTTTTTTCCTCAGGATTCCGCAAATCGAAATAAGGAACGAAGTAACTAGACAGATTTAGTCGAATTTTCCTCTTCTAGAAGGATCATCTATAAAGCGAGTAAGAAAAGCTGACATGGATGTTATGGATCTAATTTTTCAGTTTATGATGACTCCCTTTTCATACAGCATAATTTTTTTTATATTTTTTCTTCTTGTATGCCTTAGATTGGGGAACACATCGATCTTCCATAAAGGAGCCGAATGAAACAAAAATTTCATGTTCGGTTCTGAATTAGAGACGTTAAAAATGATCAACCAACGTCGACTATAACCCCTAGCCTTCCAAGCTAACGATGCGGGTTCGATTCCCGCTACCCGCTCTATATCACTTTTATACATCCATCATTGATTCAAATGTGCATTCTTATTTGCCAAAACCTTCCGCATGCAATCCAATTCTTGTCTTGTTTTGTTTTTATCCGGATAAAAGAAAAAAAAAAAATAAAACAGGAATGAAAAGCAAGCAGCGTCCATTGTCTAATGGATAGGACAGAGGTCTTCTAAACCTTTGGTATAGGTTCAAGTCCTATTGGACGCAATTTATTTCCATCTATTTTTTTTTTAGATTGTTATGCCAAAAACTTATTTGTTTGAATCAAAATTCGAATCAGAGACATTTCTCAAGGATTACTCTTGTATTAAGAATAAGAGTAATAGAATAAAAGTCATAATTTTAGGTTTGCTCCTGAAGTAGAAACAATTCGATCTGTTCCTGAATGGCCTCCTTCAAAAGGGCTTCCGCTTCCTCGGTGAATGTCTTGGTGGAAGATATAATTTCTTGGAACTGAGGTTTATTCTTTTTTAAGTAGGCACGTAACTGAACGAGAAATTTCTTTACCTGTCCAATTTCTAACGGGTCAAGATATCCATTTGCTCCGGTATAAATAGTAACTATCTGCTCTTCCACCGCGAGAGGGGCCGATTGGGATTGTTTGAGCAACTCGCGTAATCGTTGGCCTCTTGCCAATTGATTCTGAGTAGCTTTATCAAGATCAGAAGCAAATTGTGCAAAGGCTTCTAATTCTGCGAATTGAGCTAGTTCCAGTTTTAATTTGCCGGCTACTTGTTTCATGGCTTTAATTTGAGCCGCAGATCCTACTCTAGAGACGGAAATACCCACATTAATAGCAGGTCGTATTCCAGCATTGAACAAATCGGCAGATAAGAATATTTGTCCATCTGTAATGGAAATAACATTAGTAGGAATATAAGCTGAAACGTCTCCCGATTGAGTCTCAACTATTGGTAAAGCAGTCATACTTCCTTCACCCAAACTATCATTTAATTTAGCGGCTCTTTCCAAAAGGCGTGAATGCAAATAAAAAACATCTCCTGGATAAGCTTCACGACCTGGAGGTCTTCTTAATAGAAGAGACATTTGGCGATAAGCTTGTGCCTGTTTGGAGGGATCATCATAAATTATTAAAGTATGTTGCCCGCGGTACATAAAATATTCAGCCAAAGCCGCTCCTGTATAAGGAGCGAGATATTGTAATGTAGCAGGTGAATCTGCCGTTTCCGCTACCACAATAGTGTATTCCATAGCCCCTCGTTCCTGGAAATTAGTCACTACTTGAGCTACGGAAGATGCTTTTTGACCAATAGCTACATAAACACATATTACATTTTGACCTTTTTGATTTAGAATCGTATCTGTAGCTACTGCTGTTTTACCAGTCTGTCTATCCCCAATAATTAATTCTCTCTGACCGCGTCCTATAGGTATCATCGCATCAATAGCAATAAGCCCTGTTTGAAGAGGCTCATAGACGGAACGTCTAGAAATAATACCTGGAGCGGGAGATTCAATTAAGCGAGATTCAGAAGATGAAATTTCCCCTCTTCCATCAATAGGTTTTGCTAGAGCATTTATAACACGACCCAAATAAGCCTCACTTACCGGTATCTGAGCAATTTTTCCTGTTGCTTTTACAGAACTTCCCTCTTGTATCATCAAACCATCACCCATTAACACAACGCCAACATTATTTGATTCCAAATTCAAAGCAATACCTATTGTACCCTCTTCAAATTCTACTAATTCACCTGCCATTACTTCATCAAGACCATGAATACGAGCAATTCCGTCACCCACTTGAAGTACGGTGCCGGTATTCACAACCTTTACTTCTCTATTATATTGTTCAATACGTTCACGGATAATATTACTAATTTCGTCGGCTCGAATGGTTACCATTAGCGTCTATTAATTCTTTTTCGGAAGTAAAGGAAAAAAATAATGCCTAAATTCTAAACTAAAAAAATAGAAGGACTATTCTTCCATAGCCCCCAGAATGCCAATATTAGCACTGATGGTACGAAAATGTAACTCACTATTCAAACAACTATTCAGAGTCCCTAGAGCTCCTTGTAAGGCTTGTTGGAAAACTCGCTGTCGCACTTGATTAATCGCTCTTTGTTGTTCAAAAAGAAGGGTTTCATTTTTGTAATTTTCTAATCGTTCCAAACTATCACAAGTGGCATTAATCAAATTTTCTTTTTCTCGTTCTATCTCGGAGTATCCATTCACTCGATATTCATTTGCTTCCGTTTCCACTTTACGTAAGCGTGCCCGGGCTTTTTCGAGTTGCTCAATAGCTCCTTTACGTAATTCTTCTGAATTTCGAATAGTACTCAAGATCCTCTGTTTTCGATTATCTAATAAATCATTTAATGAAAGTAGATTTTGTTACCATTAATTAATTTCACAACTTACACGATCTCTTCCCGAACCAAACATGAACCTTTCGATTCATTTGGCTCTCACGCTTCATTTTAAAATTTATGGGCATTCCATATATTTTAATGTAATGAGCCTACCCTCTCTTTTCTGTTCGTATTCAAAGATATTAAAATGTATCTTATACAAGACCAGAGTTTATTCGGAGGACTCTTCTGACCAGACAAAAAATCTATAATTAATTGTCAGCAAAGTTGTTTCTTTATTTTTTATTTCTATTTGTTATGTTATTTTTTATTTTATTTTTAGATTTAGTTTTCTTTTAGTTAGTTTTATTTATTCAATATTCCTTCAATATTCAAATCCAAAAATTCTCATTCTATACATAACATAGGTTGTCTATTCAGCATTGAATAAAAAAGGAGGTGCCTTTTTTTCCTTAGGAAATGGTTCAAATTATTTTATCGATATGAGTGTTCTATATCGGATAAATTAGCAACTATGCATTTTTTATTTTTAAACCATCTTAGTACTAACATAGTGGTAGAAAGAGTACCATGTTTGTTGTGCCTGGACTTCAAACAGTTTAGCTTTAACCATGTTAAAGGTCCCACATTATTGGTTGATAGAGAATCAAAGTCAATGTACCAATGAATTACGAAATGCTATGGTTCTTACATATGATTACTTAATTTATTCAGAAGTAATTCGTCGAGATCATGCACACTTTTTATCCTATTTATTTTATCCTTATTTATAAAAATAAAATAAAAAAATAAAAAATAAAGTGCAGCCGGTTGGATCCAACCTATTTTTGAAATATACAACTCGCACACACTCCCTTTCCAAAATAAATCAATACACCAAGTACTACACTTAGATTTATTGGATTTGTTGCTAAAATATCGGTATTAAACCCCAAACCCCCGGCGGATGGCCAGTGGCCCAAGGAAACAAAAGAATTGGTTACACTTTTCATATACTCTCCTCTTATAGATAGGACTAACAAAGAACAGAGTTCTTTTTGTATCACTTCGCCCTCCCCTTTTTTGTTGATTTCCCTTTTTTATGTTATGGGATTTTTTATTGGGAATAGATTCATTTATTTGATTTAATTTATTATTTTTCATTTTTTTATAATGAAATCTTATTTCTTATTTTTTTATTCTAATTAAATTAATTAAATTCAAGTTTCCAGTTTCCAAGAAGATACTTATTGGGTTGGGTTCGGTCCTGGGTATTATGCCAATTGAAAAATACCTCGTTTGTTGCGTTGCAACGCATCCTAAAAAAAGGTTTCCATTATACTAAGAACTAAAAACGGGAAGGAAGAAAGCGAGAGGATCCGCTAATTACTAATCCTAAAATCCGTCCTTCCCGGAGGTATTCTCTCAACGAATAAGTAATTGTTAGGGTGAAATGTTGATATAATTCGAAAAAACAAATGGCGAGTCTAAGTCAAAAAAAAAAGTACATTACGTACTTTTCTTATAGAATTAAACAAATGGATTCGCAAATAAAAGTGCTAATGCCACGACCAGTCCGTAAATTGTTAAAGCTTCCATAAAAGCCAGACTTAGCAATAAAGTACCTCGTATTTTACCCTCTGCTTCTGGCTGTCTCGCAATACCTTCTACAGCTTGACCCGCAGCAGTACCTTGACCAACCCCAGGTCCAATAGAAGCAAGCCCTACGGCCAATCCAGCAGCAATAACAGAAGCGGCAGAAATCAGTGGATTCATGGTAAGCTAAGCTCCTCACACAAAAAAAAAAGAAATGGTTAATGATACAATCAACCAATTAATCATCAGAAATACAGAAATACTTCGAAATCTCGTTTTTTGTTCTTATACATGATGGAGTTTTTGTAAATCTAGATGCATATGATTCTAGTCATTGCATTTCTTTATTCTAAACTTATTTTTCATTCAATTCTTCATTCTTTATTCTTCTAAATCCTTGAGTTCAGAGTTCATCTGTTTATTTGTTCAATCCCCAATCACAGACAAAGCAGAAGGACTTTCTATTGGAATCCCATCTAAGTGCAGTGAGCTGTGAAATAGAAAATAAATATTATATAAGAATAAGATAAAAGAGCCTCACTATAACTAGTGAATTTCTAATATCACATATACATTTGTTTCTTCCATAACGTAAACCGCCTATTGAATATGATTCTAGAATTACTTTTTTTGAACCATATGCGTGGGCTGGACAGACTTATAACTATTTATTACATATGTCCAGTTTCATTTTCCTAAGCTAAACTAGCTTTTTTTAGTCTTACGTCGTAAAAAGATAACAATTCTTATTTAAATTTGAAATTGTTGTAATATTGTAATTAACTAAACAAATAGAAATAACAAAACAAAAACAAATAAAATATAAATACAATATTTATAAATTGGAGAAGTCTATAATATAAATAAGCCAAAATCTTAGGAAAAAGATCTAGATCTTTTTCCTAAGATTTTTTTACAATTAAATTAAATAAATAATATCGTACATCTTTCCTGCTACGACTCTATACCATATATCAAAATTTTATCTATTATGATTTCTCGCCAAGTCGATTATATTAAATTGAACTCCAGGGTTTAAAAAAAAAAACAATTTAGAAAGCTAGTCAATGATGACCCTCCATGGATTCACCTATATAAGCCGCGGCTAAAGTTGCAAAAATAAGAGCTTGAATACCGCTTGTGAATAATCCAAGAAACATGACGGGTATAGGAACTACTGAAGGTACTAAAGAAACAAGAACAACAACTACTAATTCATCAGCCAATATATTTCCGAAAAGTCGAAAACTAAGCGATAAAGGTTTTGTGAAATCTTCTAGGATGTTAATTGGTAAAAGTATTGGAGTTGGTTGAATGTATTTCCCAAAATAACTCAAACCTTTTTTTGTAAGACCCGCATAAAAATATGCCACTGACGTGGGTAAAGCTAAAGCAACAGTAGTGTTTATATCATTCGTGGGCGCAGCTAACTCCCCATGAGGTAACTGTATGATTTTCCGAGGTAAAAGAGCACCTGACCAGTTAGAAACAAAAATAAATAAGAACATAGTTCCAATAAAGGGAACCCAAGGACCATATTCTTCTCCAATCTGAGTTTTACTCAAGTCCCGAATGAATTCAAGGATATATTCGAAGAAATTCTGACCGTCGGCCGGAATGGTTTGTGGATTCCGAACAGCTATGGTAACTGAACCTAATAAGATAGCAATTACGACCCAAGAAGTGATAAGTACTTGGGCATGGACTTGTAAACCTCCTATTTGCCAATATAAATGTTGGCCTACTTCTACACCCGATATATCATATAGCCCTTTGAATGTGTTAATGGAACATGGTATAACATTCATATTGTCCTCTGACAGAAATTGAACTTAAAAAAAATTATTTTGATTCAACCATCTCTTTCTTAACTGACCCACTTTAATCATTAATCGTATTTTAATCATTAATCGTATATTTAGGATACTAAGTAATCACATAATATCCCCAATCCGAGTACTTTTCCTTTTTTTTTTTAATCCAGGAATAGCAACCGATCCAATAAATAAAATCTGTGAAGTTTTCTGAAGTAATTGACTTATCTATCTTATGATTATTAATAATAATCAAGGATTTCTTATATAACTAGAACGACCTTCACAAATTGCGGATACTAATTTGTTAAGAATCAATCGGATTGAAGCGATAGCGTCATCGTTGGCTGGAATCGAAATATCTGCGAGATCTGGGTCACAATTTGTATCGATTAAACAAATCGTCGGAATCCCCAAAATGACACATTCTCGAAGAGCCGTATATTCTTCTTGCTGATCAACGATAATTACAATATCAGGTAACCCTGTCATATATTTGATCCCACCCAGATATGTTTGCAAGGTGGATAATTGTCTCTTCAACATTGCTGCATCCCTTTTTGGGAGACGGTTGAGTTTCCCCATCCTTTGTTCGGCTCTTAAATCCCTGAACTTTTGAAGTCTCGTTTCCGTAGTGGACCAATTCGTTAACATACCACCAAGCCATTTTTTATTAACATAATGGCACCGAGCCTTTATTGCAGCGGATGCTACTGAATCAGCTGCTTTATTTTTTGTACCAACGATTAAAAAGTGTTTTCCTCTACTTGCTGCATCAAAAACTAAATCACAGGCCTCTGATAAAAAACGCGCAGTTCTCGTAAGATTTGTAATATGAATACCTTTACGTTTTGCGGAGATGAAAGGTGCCATTCTAGGATTCCATTTCCTAGTACCATGACCAAAATGAACTCCTGCTTCCATCATTTCTTCCAAATTAATGTTCCAATATCTTCTTGTCATTTTTCCCCATACTTGCTCGTTGTTTTTTTTTTTTAAACAACGAGACGAGGTATCTGAAATAAATAATTGTTCCGATGGAACTTTCTATCGAGGATTGACCGTTGATACACGATCAAAACCATTAATTCCTTTTAATTCATTATGATCTTTATTATCAATCAAATAGGAAAATTGGACCAGATAATTAAATTATAATATAAAAAAACGAGTCTCCTTTTAGGAATCATTAAATCGTGTCAATGATTGTTCTGATGTCTCATGAAAATTGTTTGGGACGCAAGAACTAAAAAATTCTCTATGGTGAAATAAGATATCTCTCATCTTTCCTTCAAACAAATTTTTCTTTTTGATTTCCAAATGAATGTTTTTGTGTTGCCTTGAATGATCCACTAATTTTTTGAATCCGGTCCCAACAGGTATAATTCCCCCTAGAACAACATTTTCTTTCAGGCCTTTCAACCAATCAATACGACCTCGTAGAGCAGCCTTTGCTAAAACTCGAGCAGTTTCTTGAAAACTAGCTTCGGATATGAAACTTTGAGTATTAAGAGATGCCCTCGTTATTCCCAATAAGATTGCTCGATAACAGATCGCTTCATCCAAAACACGCCCTGCTCGTTCGGCTCGCACCAATCCAATTAGCTCCCCGGGTGAAAAAACATTAGACATTCCATCTTCTGAAACCAACACTTTTGATGTTACTTGACGGACAATAATCTCTATATGTCTATTATGGATCTGTACCCCCTGAGATCGATAAACCTTTTGAATCTTATTAACCAAAGAAATACGGCTTTGGGCGATGGTTAGCTCCGTGCTAATTAAGAATCCCCAGGGGATTCCAAAAATTCTTGATATACGTTCATTCCAACCTTTAACCCTCTTTTCGAGATTTATCGATATTGAATCAATCGAACGCACTTCTAACACTTGTTCCACTTTTGGAAGACCTTGTGTTATGTCACCAGATCTTGATTTTTCATATATAAATGTAACTAATGTATCTCCCTCGTGAAGGATTTCTCCATAATGACCATGAACCGTTGCTCCTGGAGTAGCCAAATAGGGCTTGGCTGATCTTATTACTAAGTAGTCAACATGAACAATTAGAACTTGACCAGATTTTTTCTGTGATCCGTATTTGAATAGACATACATTTTCACAAAAAAATTGTCCAAGGCTAATAATTGTGGACGTCTCATCACAAAAATCCTGGTGGAGAAAACACCAATTTAAATCGAATGGATTCAAAATAATGTTACTGCACGGATCGGGATTATAAATCCCCCTTTTTTCATCTATTAAAAAATATTTAAGTACTTGGAAAGTCTGACTAAATTTGTTAAGTAACAAATATTTCTTTAACAAAATCTGATTATAAGTTATTAAATGGCAAGATGAATAAAAATTCGAAATTTTGAGTACTACTGTACCTAAGGGGCCTAACGAATTCCTAATTGGAATTATAGGACCCGCTTTAATTGATTCTTTTGTCACATTGTTATATTTCAAACCATCGAATGAGCCAATTCGAGAATAGTTGAATGATAACAAAATTTTCAAAGATTGGCATTCCTTATTTTGATTCAACAACGTACCACTAGTTCCTTTATGTTTGGTAAGTAATTGAATCTTTGCCTTGGAATAAAACGGATTAATATTGGTGTAATCTAATCTATTATGGTTAATCAATCCTGAACCCACCGTACAATTTCTTTTTCCGGTATACGAAATAGGGGACTTGACTAACTCAATTCTTATGAAATTGCAAATTAGATCATTTGTCCTTATTTCAACAAAAGAAGCACGAACCCCCTCTATAGAACCATTTTGTTCTTGGTTCCAATCCAATACTAAGCAAGTCCGAACTAATTGAATGCTTGTGTGATAAAGTCCTCGAATT